GTATTATTAGTATAATCTACATTATATCACTTTTCCAAAGTGGGGATCTATTTGTTTTAGATAATATAAGGGTGTCATTTCTTCCTGTTTTTAAATCTATTTTATTTGGTTTGGTGTTGGTTGGGTGTTTTTTGTGAAAGTTAAATTATTTACTGTTGGCATTGCCTTTGGTCGGGTTTTCTTTGTTGTTTTTTTGGTTTGACTTGTTGAATTGAGATTTTCATTATGAGTCGGCATTTTGGTTGTTTATTCTTAGTGAGGTTATAGCGTTTGGTAGTCTTTTAGTTTGCTGTTTTTGGTTTGATAAAAATTCTTTTGTTGGCATTTCAAGTTCTTTGGAGATACCATTTTTGGGTTGCTTTTTAATATTGGGGTCCAGTATAAGTATAACTGGGTTTCATCATGTTATGGCTTGATCTCTTTCTTGGGTGTTGCTTTTGTTAACTATAGTGCTTGGGAGTGGTTTTGTTTTGCTTCAGTTATTTGAGTTTAAAGAGGTTTTTATTAAATTGACTGATAGCAGGTTTTATGCTAGCTGTTTTTGCACTGTGGGGTTGCATTTTATACATGTTTTTCTGGGGGTTTTAGGTCTTTGTATAATTTTATTTTTGGGTGTCTCATCAGCGGGGGTTTATCGTTGTACTTTGGTCACTTGGTATTGGCATTTTGTTGATTACATTTGGTTGTTGGTATATGCTTGTGTTTATGTTTGTTACTGATAGGTTATTTAAACTGGCAAATTGTGGTTTTGTTGATTACTCTCTGTGTTTGTATCAGTAAAGAAATGATTTTGTTGTTACGTCGTAATGTGGTTGATTTGCCAACTAATTATTCTCTTAGTTATTATTGATGCAGTGGGTTTATGATTTCGGCTTTTATGGTGGTGCAGGTTATTACTGGTGTAATTCTCTCACTTTTATATGTGGCTGACTCTGAGTTAAGTTTCCGTTGTGTTATGGATTTGAGAAATGATTCTTTTTTTACATGAGGTGTGCGTTACTGGCATATATGGGGGGTTAGTATTTTGTTTGTTCTATTTTTTGTTCATATGGGTCGTGCGTTATATTATTCTAGTTATACTAAGAAGGGAGTGTGGAAAGTAGGGTTTATCTTATACCTTTTGACGATGGCTGAAGCTTTTTTGGGTTATATATTACCTTGGCATCAGATGTCTTATTGGGCTGCTACTGTTTTAACAGCTATTGCGGAAAGTATTCCTTTGGTGGGTCCGACTATATTTAAGTATTTGGTGGGTGGTTTTTCTGTAACTAAAGTTACGTTGGTTCGTGTTTTTTCGGCTCATGTTTGTTTGGGTTTTGTAATTTTGGGTCTGATGGTTTTGCATCTTTTTTATTTGCATTCTTCTGGTTCTAATAATCCCTTATTTTCTTCATTTGGTTATGGGGATGTTGTTTATTTTCATTCTTATTTTACAACTAAGGATTTTTTTTGTTTGGTTACTTTGTGTTGTGTGCTGGTCAGGTTTATGTGGTTGGTGCCCGATTTGGTTGTGGATACTGAGGGTTATCTGGAGTCCGATCCTCTAGTAACTCCGGTGTCTATAAAGCCTGAGTGATATTTTTTAATTTATTATGCGATGCTTCGCTCTGTGGAGTCTAAGATAGGTGGTTTGGTGTTGGTTGTTAGGTTGTTGTTTTTTATGTGGGTTCCAACATTTAAAGAGTCTAGATCATATTTTGTTTCCCGACAAGTGGTGTTTTGGGGTTTTGTTTGTATTTTTGTTGGGCTGACATATTTGGGTTCATGCCATCCTGAGTATCCTTACTTAGTTGTGTGTCAATTATTTTCAGTTGGTGGGGTAGTTTTTATGTTCGTATATAAGCTATTTTGGTCGAGTTATACTAAGTTTGGTTTTAGTATTTTGTTGGGTTAAAGACATGGTTTTTTTGTATCTCTTTTTGTTTATAATGGTGTTTTTGGGGTTTATTCTCTCTTTAACTCGTTTTCTTAGATGTTTAATTATTTTGGAGAAATTTAAAGTTTTATTGTTATTGTTTAGCTTATTACTTGGTTTGTTAAATAGACATGTTATATTTATTGCATTGATGGTTGTTTCAACTGTTGAGGTTATTGTGGGTCTTGTGGTTTTAACTCGGGTATGGGAGTGTACAAATTCGTTGGATTTAGTCTCTTTTTAGGCTTTACTTTTATACTTTTGGTTCCTCTGTTATATTCTCTTGGGGCTGGGGTATTTGGTTCTGTCGTTGTTGGGAAAGGTTATTTTGTATTTGATTCGGTGTCTTTCTATTTAGTTTTATTAATATTTTTCTTAGGGGTGTATAGGCTTTTTTCTACTATTTATCGTGTTGGTAATGTACGTAGTATCTTTTTTCTTGGGTTGAGTTTAGTTTTTAGTTTTTTATGCTTTTGTTGTAATCATTCAATTTTGTTTTGGTGTTTTTACGAGCTTTCAATGTTACCGCTGTTGTGTCTAATCTTTTGTGATTCTCCTTATTCTGAGCGTTTTATAGCGGGTTGATACTTTTCTGTTTATTTGTTGTTTACGAGTCTGCCTTTAATTTTGATTTTATTATATTTATCCTATATTAAAGGTAGTGTCTTTTTTAGTTTATGGGGTTTTTATAGTGATTACATTTTTATATACGTTGCTTTAGCCTTTATATTTTTTACTAAGGTTCCGTTATTTCCATTTCATACTTGGTTGCCTATAGTTCATGCCGAAGCTACTAGGATTGTTTCAATGTTTTTAAGTGGTTATATTATGAAGTTGGGTATTCTTGGTATTTATCGTTGTACTCCTTTTGTTTTCTCTGGTAATTTTGTTGGTTATTTATACTTGTGTTGTATTTTTAGTGTTTTCTTTTTAATTACGGCTTCAGGAGAGTTGGATGGAAAGCGATGGTTGGCTTTTTTAAGGTTATCCCATATTTTGATACCATTTTTGGGGTTTTTTGTTTGTGATTGATCAGGTATTAATTTATCTTTTTTTTATTGTTTGGGTCACGGTTTAAGTGCGGGGTTGGTGTTTGGGTTTTTGTGGTTTTTTTATGATTCTATAAATACTCGTAATTTAGTTCTTTTAAAGTCTGGTGTTGGTAGTATTTATACTACTCTGGTTGTTATTTTTGGTTTGTTATCATTGTGTTCTTTTCCGCCCACTATCCAGTTTTTTTGTGAGGTGTTTGTACTATCTTCTTCAACATTTTCATTGATTTATTTATGCTTTTGGTGCTTTTATTTATTTTGTGCGGGGTTGGTACCCCTGGTGTTGTGTGGTCATATTTTGATCCGTGGGGAATCTTTTGAGGGTAGAAGTTTTGTGGTGATTTGTTTTGGGTTTTTGTTCTTATATTTATGCTTTTGGTGTTATTTAGGAGTATTGTGAATTTAGTTTAGTAAGGTGTTATGGGCACGCTATATTTTGGTTATAACGGGGACTTGTAGTCTGCTTTTCTCTTAGCTTATAATTAAAGCGTTAGTTTGAAGCACTGGAGATAACTTGGGTTAGAGAGGTGGATAAGTTAAGTATAAACTGTGGGGTTCATGTCCCCTTTATATGTAATTTTACATTCTGCTGAGTTATGCTTTTGGTATTTGGTAATTACTCAAGATTGGTTAGTTTGCTTTATAATCGTGTGCTGTGCACGTTTTCGTATTATTACTTGGTGATAATGGGCGGTATTCTGGTTTTATTTTTAAGATATCGCTTCCCATATAGTTATTCTCCATTTTTCTTTGTGGTAATTTTGTGTTGTTATGTATTCTTTTGTTTTGTTTCTTTGTTTTTAGCTCGTTTGGTGAGTAATCCACGAGAGTTTTTTAGAAGTTTTATCCCAGTAGGAACCCCAATGTATATATGCCCATTAGTCTGTTGTGCGGAGACTATAAGTTATATTATACGCCCTTTTGTGCTGATATTTCGTCCATTTATAAATTTGAGTTTAGGTTGTTTTGGTGCTGTGGCTGTTGGGGGGTTTTGTTTTTCTAGTTGAGGTTGGTTTTTTGTGCTTTGTGTGGTTTTTTTTTATGAATTGTTTGTGGCGCTAGTTCATTGATTCATTGTGACTAGCATATTATCTTTTTCTGTTGATCATTAAAATGTTTATGCGATTACACATTGATTTAGTTGTATTTTCTTTTGTTTTGTCTTTATTCTTTTGTGCTTTGTGTGGTTTTGTTGATACTATACTGGGTTTTTGAATTTTTTTAGAGTTAGCCGGGTTGTCTGCTGTTCCTTGCCTTTTTTATTATGGCGGCGGCCTTAAATTTTATAGTTCTTTGATGGTGTATATAATTATGGCTGGTGTTTCATCAGCGTTTTTATTGGGGGGTTTACTATTTAGTGAGCTTTACTTTTTTATACTGGTTGGGTTTATTATAAAGTTGGGGTTATTTCCTTTTATGTTTTGGGTTTATGCTGTTTTTGTAGGGAGAAATTGGCTATTTATATTTTTACTTAGTGTTGTTTTAAAGTTTCCTGCTCTATTTTTTAACTTCCTTTTTCAGTTGGGGGGTGCATTGTTGGTATTATTATATGTTGATTGTTTTTTTACAATTATGCTGTGTTCACTACTATTCTGGGTTTGTAGCCCTGGTTGAGAATATGTGTGGTGTCATATCTCCTTATCTTCTATATCTACCCTTTTAGTTGCTTGTTTTTGTACGGATTTTGTACTATCTGGTTTTATATATGGTTATTATTTTTTTTGGGCATCATGTTGTATCTGTTATTTTTTGTACTTGAGTAGAGTTGATGGGGTGAAGGAGGTTTTTTGGGTTTTTTGTTTTTTGTTTTTGGTGACCCCCTTGTCTTTGCCTTTATTTTATAAGTTGAGTGTGTGTGTTGGTATTGTTTATTCTTCTGTTTATATTCTTGTTATTTGATCAGTGTATAGTTTTTCTGAGCAGTTTTTTTTGTATAAGTTAGCGGGTGATAGTTATTTGTCAGGTACGTTTAAAAGTTGGTGTTAGCTTTATTGTTGGGTTAGTTGAACTGGGTGTGTGCAATGTATTTTATTTTAAAATATTTACTTTACACGTAAAAGAACCACTATTGTGGCTTTGTTATAGAGGGGTCTGTAAAGCAAAACAATGTATTTTATTAAGAATGTCGAGTTTGCGTCTCGGAGGAGGAGTTTCCCTTTGTTATTTTGGTGACTTTAGTTTATTATGATAGAATATTGGTTTGTCTAACCAGAGGGGGCGTTGAGCTGAGTTACTATGATTTTTATGTTTTTTACTGGTTTTGTTGGATTGCTGGTTAGTCTTTTGGTGATAGCCTTTTTTATTTTGGGGGAGCGTAAGATTTTGGGTTATGCTCAAATTCGTAAGGGTCCTAACAAGGTTGGGGTTATGGGGTTGCTTCAGAGATTTGCTGATTTGCTTAAGTTGGTGGTTAAGTATAAGGTGTACGGGTTTCAAAGCCGTAGTTATGTTTCGATGTTGGGTGTTTATTTATTGATTTTAATAGTGGTTTTTTATTGTGTTTTAGTAGGTGGTTATTACGGTTGTTGTGGTATGAGGTATTCTATACTTTGGTATTTGGTTGTTACTTCTTTTAGAAGTTATGCTTTATTGTGTGCTGGTTGGGGGAGTTATAGTAAGTATTCGATGTTGGGTGCAATGCGTTCTGCATTCGGTTCTATTAGATTTGAGGCTTGCTTTATGTGTCTGGTTGTTTTTTGTGCTTTGTGTTATGGTGGTTATAAATTAGTTGATTACTGGGATGCCGGGTGGTTTAGTGTGATTTTATATCCGTGCTGTTATTTTTTGTTTTTGATTTGTACTCTGTGTGAGACGAATCGTACTCCTTTTGATTATGCTGAGTCTGAGAGTGAGTTGGTTAGTGGATTTAATACGGAGTATAGTGGTATTTTTTTTACTTGTTTGTTTGCTTGTGAATATATTGTTATATTTGTTTTTTCGTGGTTGGGAGGGGTGATTTTGTTTGGCGGCGGCCTTATTTCTATAGTAGTGGTTCCGTTTCATCTTCTGTTTTTTATGTGGGCTCGTGCTACGTTACCTCGTGTTCGTTATGATTATTTTGTTAAATTTTTTTGATCTGTGGGATTGTGTATGTTGATACTGATGCTTTTTTCGGTTGTTATTTAGTATTTGTTTGTATAGATTATGTTTATAAATCGTAATGCTGTTAACGTTAAGAAGGAGTTGATTCTACAAACGTGTTTTTCTGACTTTAGTTTATGTTTAGAATGTTAGTTTTGGGGATTGGGGGACCTTTATAGGGAAGTCAGAGGGAGCCAATAGGGCTGCTATTTGCAGGTTACTTTGATATAGTAAATTTAGGACTTGTGTTTCGTTGGTAGTTTGTTTGTTCCTCATATATCTAATTTAAGTGCAGGGTTCTTACCCCTGTGATGTGTTTTTGCACTGTGGGGTTTATAATGTTTGGGTTACTTTTTGGTTTGATTATATTTGTGTTGTTGGTGTTGGTTATATCGTTTTTTGTGTCTGGCTTATTTAAAAAGGTGAAAGGAGGAGGGTTTAGTTGGGGGGGACCCTATGAGTGTGGTTTTTGTTCTTCTTCTCTAAGATTTAATTGTTTTAGTTTTACATACTTTTCTTTGTTGGTTTTCTTTGTTGTTTTTGATTTGGAAATTTCTCTTTTGTTAAAAATGCCGGAACAGGGGTTATTGTTTTCTAAATTTGTTTATTATTTTGCTTTTTTGATTTTGTTAGGAGTTGGGTTTTTAGGGGAAGTCTTGTGGGGTTATGTTCGTTGGGGTTATTGAAGGAATTAGTTGGGTTACTGCTAATAATCTGCTGTCAATTTGTTTTGACTTCTTTCTTTTGGTTTTATCAGATTAAGTTAAGTTAGACTAAGTGTTTTCAAAACACTAAGTGATTTTTGAGGTCATTTGATGTAGGTAGATGACTAAGTTTAGTTTTTTTAGTTGGCTTTTTACGTTAGATCATAAGCGTGTTGGTATGATTTATACTTTGATTGGAATATGATCTGGTTTTGTTGGGTTAAGCTTTAGGGTTATGATACGTGTTAAATTTGTTGAGCCTTATTTTAATGTGATTTCTTCGGACTGTTATAAATTTTTGATAACTAATCATGGTATTATTATGATTTTTTTTTTTTTGATGCCTGTGCTAATTGGGGGTTTTGGTAATTATTTGATTCCCTTGTTATCCGGTTTGCCTGATTTGAATTTGCCTCGTTTAAAAGCTTTAAGTGCTTGGTTGCTTTTTCCTTCTATTCTGTTTCTTGTGCTGAGAATGTGTTTAGGGGCTGGTATAGGGTGGACTTTTTATCCACCCCTTTCATCTTCTCTTTTTAGTGACAGTCGTGGTGTTGATTTTTTAATGTTTTCGTTGCATTTGGCTGGTGTTTCAAGTTTGTTGGGTTCTATAAATTTTATTTGTACCCTTTATTCGGCTTTTGTTGATAGATTTGTGTCCCGTAGTTCTATTTTATTGTGGTCTTATTTGTTTACTTCTATTCTTTTGTTGTTGACTATTCCTGTATTGGCTGCTGCCATTACAATGTTGTTATTTGATCGTAATTTTGGTTCGGCTTTTTTTGATCCATTGGGTGGGGGGGACCCTGTTTTGTTTCAGCATATGTTTTGGTTTTTTGGTCATCCTGAGGTTTATGTTTTGATTTTGCCTGGGTTTGGGATGGTGAGTCATGTGTGTAGTAAATTGGGTTGTTCTTATGATACTTTTGGTTTTTATGGTTTGTTATTTGCTATGTTTTCTATAGTATGTTTAGGTAGTGTGGTTTGGGGGCATCATATGTTTACGGTTGGGTTGGATGTGAAGACTGCTGTTTTTTTTAGTTCTGTAACTATGATTATTGGGGTTCCTACTGGGATAAAGGTGTTTTCTTGGTTGTACATGATTTTGAATAGTCGTGTATCGTTGCGCGAGCCTGTATTTTGGTGGGTTTTGTCTTTTATAGTATTATTCACAATGGGAGGGGTTACTGGTATAATTCTCTCTGCTTGTGTGTTGGATAAAATTTTGCATGACACTTGGTTTGTGGTGGCCCACTTTCATTATGTTATGTCTTTGGGGTCTTACATTAGTATTATTATTTTCTTTGTTTGGTGGTGGCCTGTAATTACTGGTGTAAGTTTGAATAAGTATTTGTTGCAATGTCATTGTATAGTTTCTAACGTGGGGTTTAACTTGTGTTTTTTTCCTATGCATTATTTTGGTATTTGTGGGTTACCGCGGCGTGTTTGTGTATATGAGTCAGGTTATGCTTGGGTTAATATGCTTTGTTCGGTTGGATCTTTTGTTTCTGCCTTTAGTGGTTGTTTTTTTATTTTTATTTTGTGAGAATCTTTAGCTAAAAAGAATGTTGTTTTTGGTTATTATGGTAGTTCTTCAACTTTGCTTAATTTGTGTTGATCTCCTGTGCCTTACCACAGTAATTTTTTTGTGCATGGTTTATTTGTTGATTATTCTGTGTTGGCTTTTTAGTTTATTTGTGAGAACACTGATTTTGTAAATCAGGGGTGGGGTGGTTTACCTTTAAGCCTGTTTGGTGGAACCTTTAATTGGGTTAGTTAGGTTTGTTTGCCTTTTGCATCATGCTGTATGGATGTGGTTAACTTATGTTATATACCGAAAAGTTTGGATCTGGTGTTGAGTTGGTGTGAGATAACACGAGTAGTGGTGTTGAAACTTGGTGCTAGGGGTGATAAATAAGTCGTCAAACTTTATATCTGTTTAGGGATTTTTGTGTTTGTGGTACTTACCTGGTGAAGAGATCAGGTAAGTGAATATATCTATTTTGCTTTCTGTATTAGGTTAGGGTTAAAGTTACCCTTTTCTGGAGAACATGTTATAATTTTGGTGTGAGGTGGTGAGAGTAGATTGTGTTTTACAGATCCCTTTTATTTAATTGTGCGTAGGTGAAGTATCATTTAATAAGTAATTTTATTAGTCTTTATGTATTTCAATTCCATCCCGTCTGTTTATTAAAAACATTTCCATATGTTATTTTATATGGTAGTACCTGCTCTATGTGATTTATAAATGGCCGCAGTATCTTGACTGTGCGAAGGTAGCATAATTAATTGCCCTTTAAATGGGGGCTTGTTTGAATGGTTTGACGTGGTTGTGAGTAACATTAGGGTTTTAAGTGAAATTGATGGCGCGAGTTCAGAATTTGCGTAATTTAACTAGACGGAAAGACCCTAGGATCTTTAAATTTTTGCTTGGGGCAAGTGAGGATATTTTATTTGCTTTATGACCCCCTTCAAGGGGTTAGAGGTTTAAGTTACCCTAGGGATAACAGAGTGATAGTTTATTAGAGGTCTTATCGATTAAACTGTTTGCTACCTCGATGTTGACTTGGGTTAAATGTTCTGGCGCAGTTGTTAGGAGTTTTGGTCTGTTCGACCATAAGTACCCCCATGAGTTGAGTTAAGACCGGCGTGAGCCAGGTCGGTTCTTATCTGTTGTTCTAATTCGTTAGTACGAAAGGATTGCGGGTTATTTTGGTAAACTCATTGCCTTAAGGTCCCAGTATTGCAAATACTGGTGTGAATATTATAATTATTCTGAGTTTTGTCTGTTTAACTATGGCAGTAGAAAGTGTTTTAGGGTGAGTCGCATAAATGTAGTTTATCACTTTTGGAGCAGCGTCAGTGTTTGTTTGATTAGCGATTAGTATTTTATTTGAGCGTAAGCTTTATTAAGGGCCTTAAAGTGTGGAGGGGATCAGGCACAGTGCCAGCATCCGCGGTTATTCTGTTTTCTCTGCTTTTTTGTGGTTTATTCTTGAGGTAGGTATAAATAAGTTTAGGTGAAATTTTTTTGTTTTTGTTACTATTATCTCTTGGTGCAGTAAGTAATTGTGTAGTGAGGGGGATTAGAGACCCCCGTAACTAATTATTTAATTGAGCTTAGTTTTATAACTAAAATAGTTTGGCAGTGAGTTATTCCGGTCAGGGGAAGGTGTGTTTTTAAAGGACGATCCGCCTATTAATTTACCTCGGCTATGTTGGTGTATATCTGGTTTAATATTATTGCTTAGTTGCTTGAATTTGTGTATTAATATTTAAGCTAAGTCTATGTGCTGCATGTTGGGGTTTTCATGCGTTACATTTATAAATTTGATGTCTGTAATTGGCTTACGTTTTAGGACTTGATAGTAATACTAAATGAATTTGTTGGTGTGAAGGTGGTTTAGCTCAGGTACACACCGCCCGTCACCCTCGATATTTTTGAGGTAAGTCGTAACAAGGTAGCCCTAGATGAATCTGGGGCTAATTGCTGTCATTGTCTATGATGGCTGTAATGAAATTTTCTTTACTTTATTATGACATAGTTTGTTATGTTGGTGCTCTTTGGGTTTTTATTGGGGGGTTTGTTTTTATAATGTTATACTGGAAAGTTTCTGGTGGGGGTAGTATAAATTTTGGTTCTGATAAACAAACAGTTGAATTGTTATGGACTGTGGTACCTACATTAATTGTGTTGGTGTTGTGTAGCTTGAATGTTAAATTTATTACCGCTGGTTTGAAAGATTTGTCTCAGGAGACTATTAAGGTAGTCGGTCGTCAGTGATATTGGACTTATGATTTTTCTGGGGGTTCGTTTGATTCTTTTTTGTGCAAGGACGGGTTTCAGGTGGATAAGCCGTTGCCTTTGCGTTACGGTGTGGTGTACCGTTTTTTAGTTGTATCTGAGGATGTTATTCATTCTTTTGCGGTGCCCTCATTGCAGATAAAGATGGATGCTATACCAGGTCGTATTAAATCTTTATTTTTTGTTCCTGATCGTTACGGTGTTTTTGTGGGTTATTGTAGTGAGTTGTGCGGTGTCGGTCATGGTTATATGCCTATTGTTATTGAGGTTATAAAGTAAGGTTTTCTATCTTGTTGTATTGTAGTAGCATAGTAGCTTTTCGTGCTGCGGGAGGTAAGTTTTTACTAGATAGGGTGATATGATGTTAAGTTTATTACTAATTTTGTGTTTTGTTTGCTTTTTTGTGGGGTTAGTTTTTTTTTGTTTGATTAAACATCCCGTATACTATTGTTTGTTGCTGGTTTTGAATTCGTTAGTCTCTTGTTTTGCGGTGTACACATGTTTGGGATTTAGTTGATATTCGTTGCTCTTTTGTTTGGTTTATGTCGGCGGGGTGTATATCCTATTCGTTTTTGTTTCTGTTTATAGACCTAATACTAGGGTCGTACCTTATTGAAATCTAGAGGTTGTACTTTTTTCTTTAATTCTGGTGGGGGTAGTGGTTTTAGGTGCTTCTGTTTATTTTAGTTTTGTTAACTATGAATCTAGTTTTAGTTTATGTACTGGGGCGGAGGGTTATTTTTATGTTTGTATGTGTCTTACATTGTTGTTTGGGTTTTTTGTTTTGAGTTTTATTATGAGGATTAAGGGTGGTTATTATCGTTAGTTGTTTTCTGATCTAGCATATTTTATAATGCGTTGGATTGTAAATCCTTGTAAAACTAATTGAGTTGGTCAGGTCAAAGGTGGAATATTTATATATTTTATAAACCCTTTAAAATTAGAAAAAAATAAGAAATATTAAACTCGGTTATTAACCCCAACCAACACCCAAAAATTTAAAATTGTCTTGTTACTCTAAGGACAATTTTAAATTTTTGGGTGTTGGTTGGGGTTAATAACAGAGTTTAATATTTCTTATTTTTAGGATTTTAAAAGGTGTAAAAATGCCAGAGATTTTTATGGGATTGGTTTAGGACCAGTTTACAGCAATTAAGCTTTTTTATTGTGTTGGTAACACTTCGGTGCTTTTGATTTGAAATCAAAATGTTTGTTTTTGTTAGCAATATCAACTGGTGGTGGTTATGTCAGAAATTTATGAGTTAGCTTTAAGCGTTAATTATGGAAGTTATTCCTAACCACTATTTTGTACTCTTGTATATAGCATAGTGTATAAGTCTATGTTACGGCCATAGAATGGGTGTTGTTTCATCATATGCTTTAGATGTTATTATTGTTGTGTGCATTTTTTGTTTTGGTGTTTTCTATTTTGTGCTATGCTTATTGTTCATTGGGGCTTTCTGTTTTTAATTTTTTATACTGTGGTGGTGGCCTGTGAAGGCTATTTGGGGTTGTTGATCTTGTGTCAATTTTTGTGTGGTTGATGTTAGGGCTTTGTTTTTATTATGTGTTAGAATACACGCACCATTATTTTGGTGGGGGGGTTGCTGGTTTTGATTTAAACAAGATAATTGTAGTGTTTGTTGGTGTAATGGCTAGTCTTGTTGTAACTGGTGATTTTTTAACTACTCTTGTTTTTTGGGAATATTTGGGTGTGGTGAGGTACTTTTTAATTTTGTTTTATCTGAGTTACTTGAGGCTTCGTTCTTCTGTAATTACTTTGGTGTCTTCTCGTTTTGGGGATGTTTGCCTTTTTTTGTTAATCGGTTTATGCTGGTGGGGTAGTGCTAATGAGGTTATACTATGTACACTATTTTTTTTTGTTGTTTTTACGAAGAGTGCTAGATTTCCTTTTATTAGTTGGTTATTGGAAGCAATGCGTGCACCGACACCGGTGAGTTCTTTGGTACATTCATCGACATTGGTTGCGGCGGGAGTTTGATTTATGATGCGTTATGATTTGTTATTATATAGTAGCAAAGGTGTATTTATTTTTTATTTATGCTTGTTGGTTACCATATTTATCACTGGTGTGTGTTGTTTTTTTTTTCTTGACTTGAAGAAGATTGTAGCTTTATCAACTTGTAATAAAATAGCTTGATGTGTTTTTTACATATTGTACGGTGACTCGATTTTAGCTTTATTTCAATTGGTAAGTCATGGTGTTTCTAAGTGTTTACTATTTATGATGGTAGGTGATGTTATGAGAGGATCGGGGGGTTCTCAGTCTAGAAATTGTGTTTATCCCAGTACATTATATGGTCATTGGGGGTTGTTTGGATTATATTCCATTGTGTTGGGTTTATCAGGGGTCCCCTTTATTGGGGTGTTTTTTACTAAGCATTTATTGCTATCCGGGTTTTGTTCCTTTATTAACTTTCCTTTTTTTGTGATAGTGTTATTTTGTGTATTTTTATCATATTTTTTTTGTTTTTTTTTATGTGCTATTTTAACTAACATAAAGGTAAGTCTGAGATCAGGTGTATACTTTTTATGCGGTAGCGGGGCCATGGTTTACTTATGATTGATTACTAATTATTTTATAGGAGGTACCCTCGACGAAAATTTTATAGGTTTCTACTGAATTACCAGTTTATTGTTGCTGTTTCAGATTGTGGCTTTTGTATTCTCTTACTGTTTATATAATAGTGTTGTCTTTACCTGATGAAGTAGTTGTTTATTTGGTAGTGACAATTTAGTTGAGTATATATTCAATTTATTCTGTCATATTACTTCATTTTTGAGTGAATTCTATTATCGTTGGGATAAGGAGGTTATAACTATATTTGGTGGGGGTAGTGGTTACCCTCTAGTTAATGTGTATAAGAACTTGATAAGTCTTCTGTTCGCCTCGTTAATCGTTTTACTGTCGGTGATTTGTATATTATATTAATAACATTTGAATAGGATATGGGGTGTATATACTATACCGGCATTTGAATAGGATATGGGGTGTATATACTATACCGGCATTTGAATAGGATATGGGGTGTATATACTATACCGGCATTTGAATAGGATATGGGGTGTATATACTATACCGGCATTTGAATAGGATATGGGGTGTATAT